TTGACTGAAGTTCTACATCACAGGTTTTATTAGTTAGTAAGTTTTAAGTTAATTATTTTATTACTTATTAACTCATTAATTAAGTTATTCAACTTATTATTAAATTAATTAATTTCAAAGTTAATTAATTTAATAATTAATAATTTCATTTTAATAATCTAATTAATTTTGAATAATCTAATTAATTTCGAATTTAATAGAATTAATTAATAATAGAATTAATATTTATTATATAGAATAATAGAATTTTTTTTTCATTTTATTTAATAAAATAAAAAAGAATTTGAATAATAAATAAGTAATATAATTGAAAATAGAATTAGTTAAAATTTCAAATAAAAAATTCAAAATAGAATTGAATATTTTAATTTGAAATTTTCAATAGAAATATTTTAATATTAATTATTTTAATAGAATTAAATATTAATAGAATTTACTAGAAATAGAATAGAATTTCAATTTATCTATTTAATAGAAATAGAGTTTCAATTTTTAATTTAATATAATAAAAACTAGAAATATAATACAATTTCAATTTAATATAAATAGAATATATTCAACTAATTATCTAATTCTACTAATATAGTAATCTAGAATATTTATTCTAATATTAATAATATTTGTTTTCTATTTTATTTTGCAAGAATTGACTAATGAATCTCTTAATTTGATTCGGAATTACGAAAGTCTAAGTAGATGGTATAGATGAAAAATTGATTTCCTTTTCTATCTATACCACTACCACTCTTATTTTATTAGTGCCGTGGAAAATTTATTATGATAATGATTAATAAATGATTGATAAAAAAAATCAATAAAAAAATTCTCAATTGAACTTATTCTTTCATTTTGTATTTTTCTTTATGCTCCTATCTTTCAAAAAATTGAACTTAGGAAAGTGCTTTTGCTTTACAAGCATATGTATAAAAAAGTTTATTTAGCTCCTTCATGCCTACTATAACTAGTTTTTTCGGTTTTCTACTAGCTGCTTTAACTATAACCTCAGTTCTATTTATTGGTCTGAGCAAGATACGACTTATTTGAAATTAATTGAATGAACAGTTTATAAAAATAAAAACAAAACAAAAATTTTCTGTAGTATTCCACCTAGTCTCTAGTTCTTTACCGTGTCCGTTTCCAATTCTTGGTTATTGAGATTTCTGGTCAATATGGCTTAATATTTAAGGATAGATATTACCTCTCTTTTTCCCTTTTTCAAAAAAAAAAATTGAAATGATTGAAGTTTTGCTCTTTGGAATTGTCTTGGGGCTAATTCCTATTACTTTGGCGGGATTATTTGTAACTGCATATTTACAATATAGACGTGGTGATCAGTTGGACCTTTGATTAATATTAATTAACACCGTGCTTTTTTTGACCTTCTTCGGATTAAAGAAAGGAGGAGGTCAAATTCAGAGTGCTCTTCTATTTTTCCGTATAAATTTGGAACTAACAAACCAAAAAGAGAATCACGCTCTGTAGGATTTGAACCTACGACATTGGGTTTTGGAGACCCACGTTCTACCGAACTGAACTAAGAGCGCTTTCTTGTCTCAATCACAAAAAAGGAGACTGTAAGGAAAAAAGAGTCTTTTTTTTTTTTTACCTCTACTCGATTTTGAATGCTTATACTATATATAGAGAATATGATATATATTAAAAATTGAGAGTATGTCCCATTTTCAATTTTAATTAATCTCAATTGATCCTTTGTTATTGCTCAGAGACGAAGTAATCGATAGGGATGACAGGATTTGAACCCGTGACATTTTGTACCCAAAACAAACGCGCTACCAAGCTGCGCTACATCCCTTTGTAATTCATTTATAATGTTATTGTAAAGAATACCTGTTTTGTTTTCCACATACTTTATTTCATTTTGATATCCATTATCATTTTTTCTTTTTGATCTCATATCATATATTATATAATAAGAAACTTACGCAAATTTCGTTAATGCTCGAGAAAAAAAAAAGGGCGGCGCTTTCTTTTTTATTTTTAAGAAAAGGAAAATCTTATCTATGAAATTGTTGTACATTTTATTTTAATTTGAATTAGAGATTCCGTGTACAAAAGAAATGCAAGTTGCCTTGAATTACATAGAATCGGATTCTGTATCTATTAGAATTATGTATTAGAATAAAATAAAGAGTAGTTATTACATTACAATAAAGAAACAATAAAGAAGGAGGATTCAAAATGCGAGATCTAAAAACATATCTATCCGTGGCACCGTTAATAAGTACTCTATGGTTTGCGTCTTTAGCAGGCCTATTGATAGAGATCAATCGTTTTTTCCCCGATGGATTGACATTGCCTTTTTTTTCATTCTAGTTATCAACGCGTGGGGGAGAGGGTGAAGAAGATTAGAGATACAATTAAATATCTGTGATTACTACCCCCCTCCTCTTTTTTTTATTTAATTTGAATAAGTTAGAAAAGAAAAAAACGTGGATTCAACTTCAGTAAAACTCGGAACTCGGGGTCCGCGCTTCCAGTGAAAGTAACTTCAATTAAATTAAAATTAAGAGAAGGTAGTTAGAAATGTAGTTAGTGTAACAGTATTCTACAAGACGCTTAAATGAATTACTGTGATTCTCATCGAAACTTCTAATTGAGATAGAGTTTCAAATCTTTGTATTACTTATTATTAATATAATTAGAACTATATTAGTTGCAATGAAATTTTTGATAATTTGGATTTCGAGTTAGCAACTTCACTTCTTTTTCCTTCCTTTCTTCGTTCCTTCAGATCGGAAAATAGAAGAGTTGAATGAATAAAAAATCCCAAAATCCCAAGGAGGTTTATGGCCAAGGGGAAAGATGTTCGAGTAAGGATTATTTTAGAATGTACCGGTTGTGTTCGAAAGAGTGTTAATAAGAAATCAACAGGCATTTCGAGATATATTACGCAAAAGAATCGACACAATACGCCCAGTCGATTGGAATTGAGAAAATTCTGTCCCTATTGTTACAAACATACAATTCACGGGGAGATAAAGAAATAGATGGAATCTATGGCTTGCGTGTCACCTTTTCAAGGAAGATGACAATGATATAAAGAAGATATTAAGTATAGAATAATATAGTATAGAAAGAATACTATAGAATCTTATCGAATATATATTATCTTACTATAATATAATAATATAATAAATATATTATGCATAGAATATATTATCCTATAATATATTACGCTAATATATATTCGAAATTCGAATTATATCTATTTCTATATATAGATAAATAGAAATAACTAGATTTTAAATAAATATTTTAAATAAATATAGAAATATATTCTATTGAATAGGAATATATTCTATTAATTAAAATATTCTATTAAATTGAATATTATTATATTAATAGAAATATATAATTAGAAATATATAATTAAAATAATAAAAATAAAATAATAAAAATGAAAATAATTAAATATTAATTATTTAATTAAAATTGAATATAATTAAAAAAAAAAATATTAAATAATAAATATTCAATAAATATTAAATAATAAATATTCAATATATAATTAAATATATATATATATAAAATATAAATTAAATAAAAAAAAAAAACACATCCTATTTCTGAATTCGAAATCATTTTTGATCCAATTGAACGAAATAGGATTTTTGAAATAAGGAATAAACAAACCATGGATAAATCCAAACGACTTTTCCCTAAGTCCAAGCGATCTTTTCGTAAGCGTTTGCCCCCGATCCAATCGGGGGATCGAATTGATTATAGAAACATGAGTTTAATTAGTCGATTTATTAGTGAACAAGGAAAAATATTATCTAGACGGGTGAATAGATTGAGTTTAAAACAACAACGATTAATTACTATTGCTATAAAACAAGCTCGTATTTTATCTTTGTTACCTTTTCTTAATAATGAAAAACAATTTGAAAAAAAGCGAGTTGGTCACTCTAACTACTGATCTTAGAACCAGCAAGCAAAATAGGCTTACTCAAATTGAAATGGGATCACAATTCCAATTCGAATTGAACCATAGATTGATGTTTTGTTCAAAAAAAAAAAAATGAAAATCCAAATTTGATTTTCGTGTCGTAAGAAAAAAAACGAATTGGGGGAGAAGAAACGTTTTTTTTATTGAATGTTTTGTTTAGTTTGACTACTTTACTTGATCATATTATCATCATATTTTATCGTACGAGTTTCTATTCTATCTTCCCGGAATTTCTTTTCAAGAAATTCCATGTAAAAAATTCTATGGATTCCTTACAATTTCCTTATTTTCTAATGTCATTGGAAATCGTATAAAGACAATTCCTATTTAATATAGCTATTTGTGCAAGTATTTTACGATTAAGAAGCAATTGTCTCTTGTACAGATTATTTATTAATCTGCTATAACTATAAGATACCCTGTTTTCGCGAATTATTGCATTTATCCGAGTGACCCACAAACGACGAAAAGTTCTTTTCTGTCTATCTCTATCCCGATGGGCCGAAACCAAAGCTCTTATTTTTTGTTGAGTAATACTTCGAGTAAGTCTTGAATGAGCCCCGCGAAAGCTTGATACGAATAAACGAATTTTTGTTCTACGTCTCCGGGCTATATATCCTCGTCTAATTCTGGTCATTGAGTACACGAAACTTTGATGAATAACTAATTGCTTTCTTTTCTTTCAGTTATTCTTTTTCCCCTTTTCTATAATAACAAAACGGATTTTTCCAATGTATAAAATAATAATTCCAACGGCTTTTGCTACTATAACCTTCCCAACCACGATTTTTTCTTTTTTTTTTTTTGGAGACATTTCGTCTCGAAATAAGAATAAGAAACTGTATTGATATTAGGTCTCAAATACAAACAAAAATATAATAAATAAGCAGTAAATAGAAATAGATAAATAGTGGGTTCCATAGTTTCTATGGTTACTTTTCTTAAACGGTGAGGTCTTCTCTATACACCGGAGCCCCTCCTGCATTTAATCATTGAATCAATGCTATTGTTAACGTGTACAGTTCACATTCTTTTGCTCTACCTATGAATTCTCCAGTAATAGGTCTTTCACAAGGAAATCTATCTATTATAGTAACGGTATTTAATTATGAGGATTAGCTAATTCGTTGACCCTCTTAGTCCGTTCTTGCAAGAGTAGGGGCATAAATTTTCAGCCTGTTAACTTTTAATAAGATTTTCCCTGCTTAATGGATAATCATTTGTTACCAATGGGAAATTCTTTCTTGTTTTAAATTGAAAATTGAGGTGATTGAATTTGCACCAATGAAACCATAAATTTGATACACAATAGACGAATGTGATAGATCTTTTTTTTTTAGATAATGAAAGGCATTCTTCTATTCTATCCTATTCATCCGTACTGACACAGATAGTGGAAAAATTTTTTCTTTCTTTTGTCTCTTTTGTCCAAGCTCATGATCTAAACAAGTCGCACATACACCCTAGTACATGTTCCTCGGCGCTGAGGACATCCCCCAAGAGCGGGGGATTTGGTAACGTTTCTAATTGGCTGTCGTGTGTTTCTAATAAGTTGTTTAATAGTTGGCATTTTGAATCGTATGCATAATGGGCTGGTTTAGATCGATCGTAACCGTATGATTCTGAATTTTTTCTATATTAAATAATAGAATATTAAATTAATAGAATATTAAATCGAAATTTCGGTAAAAAAAAATATCAAATCGCGATTTGCATGAAATTTCTTCTATTTCTTATGCAACTGCTATAAGATCAACAATTCCATGAGCTTGGGCTTCTGTTGCTGACATAAAAACATCTCTTTCCATGTCTTCGGATACAACCCATAAGGGTTTTCCCGTTCTTTGTGCATAAATCCTTGTGATGATTTCACGCAGTTTCAGCAGTTCTTCTGCTTCCAGGACAAATTCTGCTATTTGTGCCTGATAAAAACCAGCAATAGGTTGATGAATCATTACCCTGATCATATAAGAAAAAAAGGTTTAGTCTAGCTCTCATAATATAAATATTATAATAAATAATAGAAATATAATAAATAAGAAGGGTCCGGGAAGAGATAAAAAAGAATAAGAAAAGACGATAGAATTGAACAACCGTACAGGCATTGTTATTGTTTGTACATTGCATACGGCTTCACACTAGAATTCACTTTTATTTTACCTTTCATCGAAAAAAATCTAGGCTTAAATCAGTAAATGCTCCAATAACCACCCTTTCCTTGGGAAGAGGTAAAAAGCAAAAATACTATGGTGGTCCCGTTGCTTTATTTTATCAGTGATTTAGCAATCCCAAAGTTTCTTTTTTTTTTTTTTTAGTTGAAAAAAAAAATAATAATAATATTATATTAAATAATAATAGAACCTTTTTTTTGTACTCTTTCATAACATAAATAGTGTTAAGAGCCCTCCGGTGCGAAAACAAAAATGTTTGTGACGCTGAAAGAGGTTCCTGATAGAATAAAATCAGAAAGGCCCTTAATATCCCATACGACTCTTTCGATACATAATCTAATGTTTAAAAAAAATTTCTTATATCTATATCGAATTCGAAATGCCATGCTATTATTACTTAATATTTATATTTCATATGGCGAAGGCATAGTTTTTTTTCTTTCAAATAAAAACCCATTGGCGCCAAGCATGAGGGAATGCTAAACGTTTGGTAATTTTTCCTCCGACCAGAATAAAAGATCCCATTGAAGCAGCTAATCCCATGCATATTGTTTGTACATCTGGTCGCACAAATTGCATAGTATCATAAATAGCTACTCCGGGTATTACCCATCCGCCAGGAGAGTTTATAAACAAATACAAATCTTTGGTCTCGCTCTCTATACTCAGATATACCATAAGACCAATAATTTGATTCGAGATCTCACTATCAACATCTTGACCTAAAAAAAGTAACCTTTCTCGATAAAGTCGGTTGATTAGGATAAAATTCTATCCTCTAGAAACCGTACATACACCTTTTGATGCATACGGTTCACCAAAAATAACGAAAATAAAAAAAAGAATCAATGTTTAGATTCTAGCCCTGCTTTTTTTTTGATAGTGAGTACTTTGTTAACCTTTATTTTGAATCTTTATTTTGAATGCGGGGTCTTTTCTTCTATTTTTTAAGAAAGATGAGTTTTGACGCGTTTACTTACAAAAAAATTAATTAAACTTATCAAATTAACTTCTTATTGATGTATTCGTTCATCGTGATTGAATTCAAATCACGATGGCATTCTCTTGTTCCTGAGTGGGCTTCTTCAATTCTTTTAGGTTTGTGCTCTACTCCGAGTAAAGATCTGCCCGATTTTTATTTGCACATATAGGGCAAATGCTCTAATACCGCGTCTTTTTGTTACAACTTCGTTTTTTTTAATTCATTTAACGTTTCTGTCAAATATTTGACGTATTTATTATATTATTTTATTCGATTGAATACGATTTTCAGTTCGAATCAAAATTTATAAAAAATTTCTAATATAGAATATGATACAAGTAGTAATGATAATAGATATATTACCAATTGGATTTGCTAAACGGAGTCTGGATATTTCATTTTGTTGGTCTAAACAAGGCAACCATAAAGTATTCTAATTGATAATATTAATTTGAGTACCTCAAAAGCATAGATTTAATTGAACTTGATTGCACTTCACGCTTCAAATTTTTGATGATTTAATCAATCTTTCTTGGGCGAAACAGAGGGATATCTCAATCGGGTGAGAGAACGGGGGAATTCCGTATGACCCAATATATCTGACAAGTCGCACTATAAGTCAATCCAATGTGAATCGTCTTCTCCAGGATGTCGAAAAGGGACTTTTGGGACACCAATAGGCATTAAATGAAAGAAAAAAGATTAAGTACTCTATTTCACTTTGAGATGAAAACGTAAGAATGAATTTTTTGTTTTAAGAATATTGACCTTTATAATTTACTAATATTTTCGTAATATTTTGTAATATTTTATACGTGGATTTCTATTAGAATTTCTATTTAGAATTTCGAAAAATTTTATAAAAATAGAAAAAAGAAATATATAAAATATTAAGGAAGACAAATCGAATAGAGTCAAATTATTACGAATAAGTCCTTTGAATGATGAACAAATTTCTATGTGTTCGTTCATAGAAAATGGAGTCAGCTACCCGTTGCGTATTGGTACTTATCGGGTATAAAATAGATTTGCTTCTCTTTTTTTTGTTCCTACAAACAGAATTGTTATATTATTACTAAAATACTAAAAAAAAAAAAAATAGTAATTCTTTCTCCACTTAAAAAGGGAGATCCATAACATAGTTTTTCCAGTGCAATAAAGTTACATAGTGTTTAGTTTTCGTGAATAAAGGGGTATTTCCATGGGTTTGCCTTGGTATCGTGTTCATACCGTCGTATTGAATGATCCCGGTCGTTTGCTGTCTGTCCATATAATGCATACAGCGTTGGTTGCTGGTTGGGCTGGTTCGATGGCTCTATATGAATTAGCAGTTTTTGATCCCTCTGACCCCGTTCTTGATCCGATGTGGAGACAAGGTATGTTCGTTATACCGTTCATGACTCGTTTAGGAATAACCAATTCGTGGGGTGGTTGGAATATCACAGGAGTAACTATAAGCAATCCGGGTATTTGGAGTTATGAAGGTGTGGCTGGGGCGCATATTGTGTTTTCTGGCTTGTGTTTCTTAGCAGCTATTTGGCATTGGGTGTATTGGGATCTAGAAATATTTTTTGATGAGCGTACAGGAAAACCATCTTTGGATTTGCCCAAGATCTTTGGAATTCATTTATTTCTCTCAGGGGTAGCTTGCTTTGGGTTTGGCGCTTTTCATGTAACCGGATTGTATGGTCCTGGAATATGGGTCTCCGATCCTTATGGATTAACTGGAAAGGTACAACCAGTAAGTCCAGCATGGGGTGTGGAAGGTTTTGATCCCTTTGTTCCGGGAGGAATAGCTTCTCATCATATTGCAGCGGGTACATTGGGCATATTGGCGGGCCTATTTCATCTTAGCGTCCGTCCGCCCCAACGTTTATACAAAGGATTACGTATGGGAAATATTGAAACTGTCCTTTCCAGTAGTATCGCTGCTGTCTTTTTTGCAGCGTTTGTTGTTGCTGGAACTATGTGGTATGGTTCAGCAACTACCCCGATTGAATTATTTGGTCCCACTCGTTATCAATGGGATCAAGGATACTTCCAGCAAGAAATATATCGAAGAGTTAGTGCCGGGCTAGCCGAAAAGCAAAATTTATCCGAAGCTTGGTCTAAAATTCCCGAAAAATTAACTTTTTATGATTACATTGGCAATAATCCTGCAAAAGGTGGATTGTTCAGAGCAGGTTCGATGGACAACGGGGATGGAATAGCTGTTGGATGGTTAGGACATCCTATCTTTAGAGATAAAGAAGGGCGTGAACTTTTTGTACGCCGTATGCCTACTTTTTTTGAAACATTTCCAGTTGTTTTGGTAGACGGAGATGGGATTGTTAGAGCCGATGTTCCTTTTCGAAGGGCAGAGTCGAAGTATAGTGTCGAACAAGTAGGCGTAACTGTTGAGTTCTATGGTGGTGAACTAAATGGAGTCAGTTATAGTGATCCTGCTACTGTCAAAAAATATGCTAGACGTGCTCAATTAGGCGAAATTTTTGAATTAGATCGTGCTACTTTGAAATCCGATGGTGTTTTTCGTAGTAGTCCAAGGGGTTGGTTTACTTTTGGACATGCTTCGTTCGCTCTGCTCTTTTTCTTCGGACACATTTGGCATGGTGCTCGAACTTTGTTCAGGGATGTTTTTGCTGGGATTGATCCAGATTTAGATGCTCAAGTGGAATTTGGAGCATTCCAAAAACTTGGAGATCCAACTACAAAAAGACAAGTAGTCTGATATAATATTTGATCTCTTAGTTTTCGCCTCTATTTTCGTTTTGTAATTTTCCATAGGGTATGTAGATATCTTAATTTGAATCGCCACCTTTTCTTTGAATTTTGGTCTTTTTTTATCCGGGAGACGCTCCAAAATAAACAGGTATGAAA